GGTCATAGTGGTTGGATTGAGAGGCGATTAGGAAATAGTAGGAGAATTTGTTAGATATTGAAGGGGGGGGGGAAAAAAGGTGTAAAATATATTAAGAGTATTTTTATATAGGCGTATAGGTATTTAAGGAAGATCTTTGGTATATATACTATATAAGATATAGAGTTTGGAATATGATATACGTTTTTATATGAAGTATATGGGTGTTTAGAGGGTGACTGGATATTTTATAAAATATATGGATGTTTAGGAGATTAAATAGATATTATTATATAAAAATATATGGATGTTTAGGAGATTAAGTGTATGTTTTTATGTAAAAATATATGGATGTTTAGGAGATTAAGTGTATATGTGTGTGTGAGTGACACTATTGATGAAGCATACACCACCATGCGTTACACTATAGATTCCACTTAGCTATGTTGGACATGTTTTGGTTGAAAGTGGTAGTTTTTGTATAGAATAAGAGTTTATGTCCTAGGGAAGGTAATTTTTTTGGTTTTAATAGGTTAAAATTTTTGTAAAGTTTAAAAATTTTGTAAAATTTTTATAAGTTTTTTGGTACTCTTGGCAGTTTCGTAATAATGCGTTTACAGTTTTTTGATATTTTTTCTAATAATTTTAAAAATTTTTATGTGATATTTAGAGTGCTTTTGATTTGATTGTTTACTGGCTTAGTGTTTTAGTTTGATTTGGTTTTTTATTTTTGTATATCCATTCTGATGTTGTAAGTGGGGTTTTTGGGTGGTTATTGGGATGGATTTGTTGTTTTTTGTGTCAAAAAATGTGCAAATTTTGTACAGATTTTTTTTAACCCCTTTTTTATTCTTTCGGTGTTTTTCTATTGTCCATGTTTGTCCATGTTTGTCCCAGAAGTGCTATTATTACATTAAAAGTTTGTTTTTAGAGATAATTTTTTTTTTGTAATTTTGCATGCAAAAAGCACACTCGGCCCTCGTTTTTGGGGTTTTTCGAGGAAAAGTCCGTAGTGTGCGCGTGGGGGGAGGGGGGGTTTTTGCGAGAGACTTTTTAGTCAATTTTTCACATTATCTCCTTTTAAAAAACCGCCTGGGACTTAGCTTGAATCTTTCGAGTTCGCTTTAATACGTTTTTGTCGACATCTAGTACTTTAAGGAAAATTTAATATGTCTTTTTTAACTTTATGTTAAATTCTCCGAAAGGTAATCCTTCTAACTTCTGGGATGACGCTGGATTTTGACCTTTCATGGGTTAGCCCTTGACCGTGACACCATTGAAGTAAGAGTATGTGGTGTGGAGAACACGAGTGTCGAGGGGATTACCACCCTGTCAGAGAGTACCGGCCCAAAGCGGAGGCGTAGAGTGCTGATGCTTAAACACCCCCCTAAAAAAATCCAAAAAGGACAAGGAAAGATAGCATATCCCCCGGTCCGTACATGGAGCGTAGGATTGAGGTTAAGAGCTGGAGTGGGTTTAATTCGCGGTACGTGAATTGAGACCACGAGAGCTTACGCAATCCGTCACGCGGAATAGGAGCCGGTTGTCGTTGGTGAGATGACCTTGCGGGGGAGCTAGACCAGATAGAGTGCCAACATGCCCCGTGGTTATGGGTGAGATGCGCTGTACGGTGCCCGGAGGCCACTGGGACAGTCAATGGATGCTACGACGTGGAGGCGTGCAATCAAAGCCCGGGAGGTGAGACAAAGTGACGCTGTGAAGAATGATCCAAAGCCCTGCCAGAGTCGGGAACGGATGGAAAGTTGGACAGGACTCTATGCCCGATTAAGAATATTATGTTATGAAACATGTTAGTGCAGAGATATAGTACTCTAAGGAAGAAGTGTTATTTGAGTAGGGGAACCCTACTCAAAAACACGGTATGATATGAGATTACCCTTAAGTATGCAATAGTACTGTTAATAAATGATTATCCAATTACGCAAAGCGACAATGCTACGCGATATCTGATATGATATGTAATAGCGGAGTTTAATATTAAAGTTGAATTATTCAAGTAAATGTTATGAAAATATTGGATTATCGATTTATATAGGATTAATAATTAATTGATAGATCAGCAGGTATTTATAAAAAAGAACCCATTCCGGATCCATTATCTTAGGTTTTACAGTTCTGTGTGTCTACCCTATCCTAGTAATATTTCATAATAGGTCATAATCTAAATTATTGTTCGAATTAATATGTATTGATATATGTGGTATATAGATGAATGAGGATTAAGCATAGTATGTATGATATATGTGGTATATAGATGAATGAGGATTAAGCATAGTATGTATGATATATGTACTGTATACATAGTTAGTGGAGGGGGGCATAGTATGTCATTTTATGTAGGTATATAGATGTATGGGGATTAAGCATAGTATATCCTATGTATAATTACATATTATGTGGTCTAGCCAGTTTGACGCAAAATTTAATTAGGTTTTCGGGGGAGTCTTTCAGGAAGTAGTTTAATAAAAATCTTGGCTTTGGGAGCCAAGGATAAGGGTTTGGACCCCTTTTTCCTGAGAGTGTGTTCTAGAGAAGGATTTCACTTCTAGTCTTCGGTTTACAAGACCGACGCTTTGAATAGTTAAGCCACTAGAACAATAAGGGTTAGAGATTTAGTATTTTGTTTTCTCATCAGCCAGCAATTGGGAAGAGGATGAGAAAGAAGGAGAAGTAGGTAATGGAGGCAATTTGGCCGATAGTGATAAAGGGTTGTTCTACGGGCTGACCACCAATTCATGTAAGGATAATTGTATTTGCTACTAGAAGTCAGAATAGAAGTTGTGAGATTGGACGGAAGGTGAGGCTTCGTTGTTTAGAAGTATGAAGGATGGGAACTAAGAGAAGGATTAGGATTGAGAAGGCAAGGGCGAGAACACCTCCTAGTTTATTAGGAATAGAGCGTAGAATAGCATATGCAAATAGGAAATATCATTCTGGTTTAATATGGGGTGGTGTAACTAGTGGGTTAGCTGGGATAAAGTTTTCTGTATCGGTTAAGAGGTTTGGTATAAAAAGGGCTAATAAAGTGAGAAAGAATAAGAGGATAAAGAAACCAAGGAGATCTTTGTATGAGAAGTAAGGATGGAATGGGATTTTGTCTATGTTAGAGATGAGGCCGGTTGGATTGTTTGATCCTGCTTCATGAAGGAAGAGAAGGTGAACTATAGTAAGAGCTGCAATTACGAAGGGAAGGAGAAAGTGAAATGTAAAGAATCGGGTTAATGTTGCGTTATCTACTGAGAAACCCCCTCAGATTCATTGAACAAGTATATCTCCAATATAGGGGAGGGCTGATAATAGGTTAGTAATAACGGTAGCCCCTCAAAATGATATCTGTCCTCAGGGGAGGACATAACCTACAAAGGCAGTTGCTATAAGTAGTAGGAGGATAATTACGCCAATATTTCAGGTTTCTTTATTTAGATAGGAGCCATAGTAGAGTCCTCGGGCAATATGGAGATACACACAGATAAAGAATATAGAGGCACCGTTAGCGTGGGTGTTGCGGATTAATCAGCCGTAATTTACGTCTCGACAGATATGTGCAACTGAGGAGAATGCTGATGAGATATCTGCTGTGTAATGTATGGCTAGAAAGAGGCCTGTAAGGATTTGAATAATTAAACATAGGCCCAGTAAGGAACCAAAGTTTCATCAAATGGAAATGTTAGAGGGAGTTGGGAGATCAATTAAAGAGCTGTTAACAATTTTGATTAAGGGATGGGTTTTGCGAATGTTTATGGCCATTAGGAAAGTTCTTGTAGTTGAATAACAACGATAGTTTTTCAGATTAGAGGTCTTAGTTAAAGTCTAGGCAGGAATAATGACATATGTAATGTTAGTATTAATAGTAAGTTTTGTTTTAGGTCTAGTAGCTGTAGCATCAAATCCTTCTCCTTATTTTGCTGCGCTAGGATTAGTAGTTTCTGCTGGGGTAGGGTGTGGTTTGTTGGTTGGGTTTGGGAGTTCTTTTTTGTCTTTAGTTTTGTTTTTAATTTATTTAGGTGGGATAATGGTTGTATTTGCTTATACAGCAGCGTTAGCTGCGGAGTCTTACCCGGAGTCATGGGGAGATCGGTCTGTTTTAGTTTATGTAGGTGGATATTTTAGTATTCTTTTTTGAGTAGGAATAAATTTTGTAGTTGATTGGGGTTGGGGAGGTTGAATGGGTGGTGAAGAGTCTATAGGGATAAGTGTGGTTCGTAGTGATTTTAGTGGGGTAGCATTATTGTATTCTTGGGGAGGGGGGATGTTAGTTTTGGGAGGTTGAATACTACTTTTAACATTATTTGTGGTGTTGGAATTAACACGAGGGATATCTTGGGGAGCTTTACGAGTGATCTAGAGTAGAAGAGGGTAATTATAGATAAGAGAGTTAGAGTAAGAACAAGTAGGAGTATATATGTTTTGATAAATCCTTGTTGAGGTGAGGTTGATAATTTAATTATAGATGTTTGTTGGATAATTGGGCTTTTTGGGCCGATCTTTTCATTTCATGAAAGGTCAACTAGTTGGGTGGAAATAATTTGGGCTCAGGATAGGTTGAGTTTTGGTAGAAGTCGATGGATAATTGAGGGGAAATAGCCTAGTATATTGGAGAAATTATGGATAGGGAGGTTTGGATGGGTTTTAAGTTGGGTAGAGGTTAGGTTTGCTAGCTCTAGGGCTAATATAAACCCTAAGATGGTGATTATAAGGGCAGAAAGTTTTAGGAGAGGGGTTATTGTTATGATTTGTGTCTTTGTAGGAGGTATATTGGAGGTAATAATTAGGCCAGCTAGGATACTTCCATAGGCAAGACGTTTAATTGGGTTAATAAGTAGGGGATTGTTTTCATTGATTGGTGAGAGGGGTATAAATCGTGGATAATTTATGAGTGAAGAGGAGATTAAGCGTAAGCTATAGATGGCGGTGAAGGATGTTGCTAAAATAGTGAGGGTTAGGGCTCAGGCGTTTAGGTATGATGTGTTTATTGCTTCAATAATAGCATCTTTTGAAAAGAATCCTGATAAAAATGGTATACCAACAAGGGCTAGGCTGCCAACTGTGAGAGAGGAGGATGTAAAAGGAAGAAGTTTATGTATACCTCCTATTTTTCGGATATCTTGTTCATCATTAAGGCTATGGATAATAGAACCGGAGCATAGAAAGAGCATTGCTTTAAAGAAGGCGTGTGTACAAATATGGAGGAAGGCTAGTTGAGGTTGGTTAAGACCAATGGTAACTATTATAAGTCCGAGCTGACTGGATGTGGAGAAAGCAATAATTTTTTTGATATCATTTTGGGTAAGTGCGCAGGTAGCTGTGAAGAGAGTAGTTAATGCACCTAAACATAGGCAGGTTGATAAAATTAGTTGGTTGTTTTGGATTAGAGGATGGAGACGGATAAGTAGAAAGATTCCTGCAACAACTATTGTACTTGAGTGAAGTAGGGCAGAGACTGGTGTGGGACCTTCTATGGCGGATGGGAGTCATGGATGTAGGCCAAATTGGGCGGATTTTCCAGCTGCAGCTAGAACTAAACCTAGGAGGGGTAAGGTTAGGTTTATATCTTTGGAGAGATAGAAGAGTTGTTGAATTTCTCATGAATTAAGGTTTGTAGCAAATCATGCTATAGCTATAATTAGGCCAATATCTCCAATGCGGTTATAAATCACGGCTTGTAGGGCAGCTGTGTTTGCGTCAGCTCGACTGAGTCATCAACCGATAAGGAGGAAGGATATAATACCTACCCCTTCTCAACCGATAAATAGTTGGAAGAGGTTATTTGCTGTGATGAGGATAAGCATTGTGATTAGGAAGAGGAGAAGGTATTTAAAGAATTTGTTAAGGTTAGGATCTAGGTGTATATATCATAGGGCGAATTCTAGGATTGCTCAGGTGACATATAGGGCTACAGGAGTAAAGATAATAGAATAAGTATCAAATTTGAAGCTTATGTTAATATCGACGGTTTGTAGGTTAATTCAGTTTCAGTTGGTTGTAATGGATTCTAAGCCTTGATCTAGGAAAATAAATAAAGGAATAAGGCTGATAAAGAAGGAAGTTTTTACGGCTGTTTTAATATGAATTGGGGTTTGAGTTGGATGGTTATTGGTGAATGATAGTGTGGGAAGGATTAAGGGATATAATAAGACTAGGAAGATTAATAAGAATAATGTATTGAAGGTTAGTGAATTCATAGCTTTAGCTTGGAGTTGCACCAAGAGTTTTTGGTTCCTAAGACCAATAGATAACTATTATCTTTCTAAAGCTTAAGAAAACCATAGAGTTGAACTATGGATGGGGAAGTTAGCAGTTTCCCTTGTCCCAGACTTTTCTTGGGTAATTAAAAAGGTTTTAACTTTTGTCTTTAGAACCACAATCTAATGTTTTTGTTAAACTATAATTACAGGCTGTTCAACTTAAGATTAACTCTGGTTTGGAGATAAGGAGAAGTGTTGGGATTAGGTGGAGGTATATTAGTAAATGTTCTCGAGTATGAGATGGGTTTATAAGGGTGAGGCTAGAGGGAAGAGGGCCTCGTTGTGTTATAATAAATATATAAAGGGAATAGGAGGCAGTCAATAGTACACCTAAGCCAGTAATAATAATAGTTCATTGGGATCAGTTAAAGAGGGAGGAGATAATTAGAAGTTCTCCTATAAGATTTGGGGAAGGAGGTAGGGCCAAATTTGCTAGGTTAGTGAGGAATCATGAGGTTGTTATTAATGGAAGAATAATTTGTATTCCTCGAGTGAGTAGAAGGGTTCGAGTATGTGTTCGTTCATAGTTAGTGTTGGCTAGGCAGAATAGGGTAGATGAAATAAGACCGTGGGCAATTATTAGGGCAACTGCTCCTGCGAAACTTCATGGTGTTTGGATAAGGATGGCTGCTGCTACTAGGCCTATATGGCTTACGGATGAATATGCGATTAGGGATTTGAGGTCAGTCTGTCGGAGACAGGTAGAACTTGTTATGATAATGCCTCAAAGGGCTAGGGTTAGAAATGGGAAGGCTATTTCTTTTGTAAGGGGGCTAAGAATAGGGATGATTCGTATTATACCATATCCTCCTAGTTTTAGTAGAATTGCGGCTAGGATTATGGAGCCAGCAATAGGAGCTTCTACATGGGCTTTGGGTAATCAAAGATGTACTCCATAGAGAGGTATTTTTACTAGAAAGGCGATTAGACATGCAAGTCATCAGAATTTATTTGTTCATGAGCTTGGGTTCAGGAGTTGGGGGTATTGTATGGTTAATATTGAAAGTGAACCGAGATCATTTTGTAGGGCTAGTAGGGCAATTAGGAGGGGGAGGGAACCAATAAGTGTATAGAATAGGAAGTAGGTTCCTGCGTTTAGTCGTTCGGTTTGATTACCTCAGCGAGTAATAATGATAAGTGTTGGGATAAGGGTTGCTTCAAATATAATATAGAATAGAATTATTTCGGTAGCACTAAAGGCTATAATAAGGAGGAGTTGTAGAGTAATGAGGAGGTTAATGTAAATGCGTTGTCGGACAAGTGGTTCATTGTTAAGATGATTTTGACTAGCAAGTAGTATTAAGGGAAGTAATCAACAGGTTAGTGTAAGTAGGGGGGAGGATAGGGAATCCACTGCTAGATAAGGGTTAGAGAAGTCTCAGCCAATTTCTATATCTCATTTAAATCAATATAGGCTAGTAAATGCAATGAGGAGGCTGTAAGTAATGGAGGTAGTCCATAGTCATTTTTTAGGAACAATTCATGAGGTTAAATATAACATGATTGTGGGGATAATGATTTTTAGCATTGTAGAAGATTAAGGTTTTTCAATGTATCTGAGCCATGGGTACGGGTTGTGGCTACTAGAAGGGCGAGACCTAAACTTGCCTCACATGCTGAAAATGTTAGTAGAATTATGGGGGTAAGAGAGCAGGTAGGGGAGGCTATTGTTATTGATCAAAGGGAGATAGCAATAAATAATGATAATATTATTCCTTCGAGGCAGATAAGGGCTGATAAAAGATGAGAGCGGTTTAAGGCCAAACCTATAAGGCTTAGGGCAAAGGCAGAGTAGAAGGTAAAATGGATAGGAGACATAAGATACTTATGGATTTTCACCATAATTAGTTGAGCCGAAATCAAGGGTCTTGGGTTTTAGACTAAGTATCTACTCTGCCCATTCTAACCCTCCTTGGAGTCATTCGTATACTAGGCCAAGGGTTAAGAGGAGTAAGATAATTGTTGCTCATAGAGAGGTGGTAAGAGGGGAATTAAGTTGATCTCCTCAGGGTAGTGGGAGTAGGAGGGCAATTTCTAGGTCGAACAGGAGAAATAGGATAGCAATAAGGAAGAAGCGGAGTGAGAAGGGTAGACGTGCGGTTCCTAATGGGTCAAAGCCACACTCATAGGGGGATATTTTTTCGTTATCTGGGTTGAGGTTTGGTAGTCAGAAGGCTAATATAGCCAAGATTAGTGAAATGAGGGCTGTAAGGGTAACAATAAATGTGATGAGATTCATTACTTTTCCTTGGGCTTTAACCAAGATTAAATGATTGGAAGTCATTTGTACTAGTTTTTATACTAGAAAAGTAATTGTTATGAACCTCATCAGTAGATTGAGACATAAAGAAACAATCAAACTACGTCGACGAAATGTCAGTATCATGCAGCGGCTTCGAAGCCGAAATGGTGTTGAGATGTAAAGTGATATTGGATTTGTCGTAGGAAACAAATTAGTAGGAATGTAGAACCAATAATAACATGGAGACCGTGAAAGCCTGTGGCAACAAAAAAGGTAGTGCCGTAAATACCATCTGCGATAGTAAAGGGAGCTTCATAGTATTCCATGGCTTGAAGTGCAGTAAAATAAAGGCCTAAAATAATTGTAAGACCAAGGGCTTGAATAGCCTCTTTTCGATTTCCTTCTATAATACTATGGTGGGCTCAGGTAACCGTGACCCCTGAGGCTAAAAGAACGGCAGTATTGAGAAGAGGGACTTCAAAGGGGTTTAATGGATGGACACCCACAGGTGGTCAACAACCTCCAAGTTCAGGGGTTGGAGCAAGACTTGAGTGATAGAATGCTCAGAAGAATCCAATGAAGAAGAAAACTTCTGATGTGATAAATAGAATTATTCCATATCGTAGTCCTTTTTGGACAGGTTGGGTGTGATGGCCTTGAAAAGTTCCTTCTCGGATAATATCTCGTCATCATTGAATTATAGTTAAAATTAAGAGTAGAAGGCCTAAGTAAAGTAGAGAGAGGGTATGGAAGTGGAATCAGGTGGCAAGGCCTGAGGTTATAAGAAGGGCTGCTACTGCTCCTGTAAGGGGCCAGGGACTTGGGTCAACTATATGATATGCGTGTGCTTGATGGGCCATTAGACGTTTTCTTGTAAATAAAGACTGAGAAGGAGGACAAAAACATAAGCTTGGATTATTGCTACAGCAACCTCTAAGACTGTTAGGAGAAATAGGACGAGAGAGGTAATAAAGGCAACTGAGGGTATAATAGAGATTAGTACAAATGCTGCAGTTGCAATTAGTTGTATTAGGAGATGCCCTGCTGTCAGGTTAGCTGTAAGTCGAACCCCTAAGGCCAGAGGTCGAATAAATAAACTAATGGTTTCGATAATGATAAGGACTGGGACTAAAGGAGTTGGTGTTCCTTCCGGTAAGAAGTGTCCTAGGGCAATTGTTGGTTGATTAAGTATGCCAATGAGGACTGTAGTTAGTCAGAGAGGAAGAGCAAATGCTATATTTAGTGAGAGTTGGGTTGTAGGGGTAAATGTATATGGAAGCAAACCTAAGAGGTTAATAGTGATTAGGAATAGCATAAGTGCTGTAAGAATTGAGGCTCATTTATGTCCTCCTACATTAAGTGGCTGTATAAGTTGACAGGTAAATCGGTTAATAGATCATGATTGAAGGGTTAAGAGGCGATTATTTAATCATCGTTTGGATGGAGCGGGGAAGATTAGTCAGGGGGTTATAATTGCTAATGCAATAAGGGGGATCCCTAATAGAGAGGGGCTTAAAAATTGGTCAAAGAAGTTTAGGCTCATGGTCAGTTTCAGGGGGTTGGTTTAGATTTTTGAGTACTTTTTATGGTTGGGTTATTACTAAAAAGATAAGATATTACTTTGCCTGGTATAATAATTAGAAAAAATAATCATGCAAATAGGAAGATTAGGAATCATGGATTTGGATTAAGCTGAGGCATGCCATTAAGGGTGGTTGGGAATCACCAATTTTTAGCTTAAAAGGCTAATGCTAGGCCCAGTTTAGCTTCTTAATGAAAGTTCTTCAAGTATTAGTGAGGATCAGTTCTCGAAGTGCTCTAATGGAACTGCTTCAACTACGATTGGTATAAAACTATGGTTAGCTCCACAAATTTCAGAGCATTGGCCATAGAAGACTCCTGGGCGAGAGATAATAAAGGCTGTTTGATTTAGACGTCCTGGTACTGCATCGATTTTTACTCCAAGTGCTGGAACTGTTCATGCGTGGAGAACATCTTCTGCAGTTACTAGGACTCGAATTGGGGATTGTATGGGAACAACTATTCGATGATCTGCCTCTAAAAGACGAAATTGTCCTGGAAAGAGATCTTCTGTTTGAATTATATAAGAATCAAATTCTAGGTTTTGATAATCTGTGTATTCATAGCTTCAATATCATTGATGGCCGAGAGCTTTAATTGTAATATGAGGATCATTGATTTCATCTATGAGATAGAGGATACGTAAGGATGGTAGGGCAATTAGGATTAGAATAATTGCTGGAACAATAGTTCAGACGATTTCAATTTCTTGTGAGTCTAGAATATATTTATTAGTAAGTTTAGTTGAAACTGTTGCTACAATAATATAGAGAACTAAAGAGCTAATAAGAAATACAATTATTAGGGTATGGTCGTGGAAGTGTAATAGTTCTTCTATAACGGGGGAAGCTGCATCTTGAAAACCTAATTGTGAAGGATGTGCCATATTTAAGATTCGTGGGGGTTAAACCCACAATTTTACCCTGACAAGGTAGTGTAATAATATTTTACTAGAATCTCAAGAAAGTGACAGAGTGGTTATGTGATTGGCTTGAAACCAATTAATGGGGGTTCAATTCCTTCCTTTCTTGTGTTAATGAGACTGTTGAACTTGAACGAATGCTGGTTCTTCGTAGGTGTGATAAGGTGGAGGACATCCATGTAACCATTCTACATTTGTATGTGGTAGTTCAATATGTTGAATTTCACGTTTTGATGCAAATGCCTCTCAGAGAATAAATGCTATGATAATTACAGCTACTAATGAGATTAGGGAACCAATGGATGAAATGATATTTCAAAGGGTATAGGCATCTGGGTAGTCTGAATATCGTCGTGGTATTCCAGCTAGACCTAGGAAATGTTGTGGGAAGAATGTTATATTTACCCCCACAAATATTACTAGGAATTGTAATTTTGTCCAGGCAGAGTGTAAAGTATAGCCGGTAATGAGTGGGAATCAGTGAACAAAACCGGCTATAATAGCAAATACTGCTCCTATTGATAATACATAGTGAAAATGGGCTACAACATAATATGTATCGTGTAGAACAATGTCAAGGGATGAGTTAGCTAGAACAATACCAGTTAAACCTCCAACAGTGAAGAGGAAGATAAAACCTAAGGCTCAAAGTAGAGGTGTTTCTCATTTAATAGAACCACCATGAAGAGTAGCCAGTCAGCTAAAGACTTTTACTCCTGTTGGAATTGCAATAATTATAGTCGCTGAGGTAAAATAGGCTCGTGTATCTACATCTATACCAACTGTAAACATATGATGGGCTCAGACAATAAAACCGAGGAGACCAATTGCCATCATTGCTCAAACCATTCCTATATATCCAAAGGGTTCTTTTTTCCCTGAATAGTAGGCCACAACATGGGAGATTATACCAAAGCCTGGGAGAATTAAAATATAAACCTCGGGATGGCCAAAGAATCAGAATAGATGTTGATAAAGAATTGGATCACCACCTCCCGCTGGGTCAAAGAAAGTAGTGTTAAGGTTGCGATCTGTAAGGAGTATAGTAATACCAGCTGCTAGGACGGGAAGGGATAATAATAGGAGTACGGCTGTGATAAGGATAGATCAAACAAAGAGAGGTGTTTGATATTGGGAAATTGCGGGTGGTTTTATATTGATGATGGTTGTAATAAAATTAATTGATGCTAGGATAGACGAGACACCTGCTAAATGTAGGGAGAAGATAGCCAAGTCTACAGAGGCCCCAGCATGTGCTAAGTTGCCGGCTAATGGGGGATAAACGGTTCATCCTGTCCCAGCCCCAGCCTCTACACCTGCAGAGGCTAGGAGAAGAAGGAAGGATGGGGGTAAAAGTCAAAAACTTATATTATTTATTCGAGGAAAAGCTATATCAGGAGCACCAATTATTAGGGGAACTAGTCAATTACCAAACCCTCCAATTATAATTGGTATTACCATAAAGAAAATTATTACAAAGGCGTGGGCAGTAACAATTACATTATAAATCTGATCATCACCTAGTAGTGCCCCTGGTTGGCTCAGTTCTGTTCGGATTAATAGACTTAGTCCAGTACCCACTATCCCTGCTCATGCACCAAAGATTAGGTATAGGGTGCCAATGTCTTTGTGATTAGTAGAAAAGAATCAACGGTTAAATGTTGCCACAGGTAAGATGGCTGAGACTTAAGCGGCGGATTGTAGCTCCGTAGAGAGAGGTTCAAGTCCTCTTCTTATCAAAACAGCTCTGTAGTATTAAATACGCGGGATTGCAAATCTCGAGAAGGAGAATAAGGCTTCTCCCGGGGCTTCTCCCGCCTCACCGCCTTTAACGGCGGGAGAAGCCTAGATAAAAGTTCGCTGGATTGAACGCTTAGCTGTTAACTAAGATTTTATAGGATCGAGGCCTATTTATCTAGGTAAGACTTTAGCTTAATAAAAGTATTTGAGTTGCATTCAGAGGATGTGAGATAAAATCTTGCAAGTCTTAGCAGAAATTAAGAGACTTTCACTCTTGTTTAAAGCTTTGAAGGCTTTTGGTTTAGGTTTTAACCTAAATTTCTTATGTAGTTAGTGAAAGAATTATGGGGGTAAGTGGAAGAAGAAGGATGGATGAGGATGTTAGTAGGGTTAGAATTAGGTTTGGTTGGTGAGATTTTGTTCGTCATGTTGATAGGGAGGTAATAGGGTTTGGGGATAAGGTAAGGGTAATTGAATAGCATAGACGTAGGTAGAAGAATAAACTGAGTAATGCTATTAGGGCTATAATTGTAGCTGGGATAGCTAGGTTTTGTTTAGTTATTTCTTGAAGAATCAATCATTTAGGTATAAAGCCTGTGAGTGGGGGAAGTCCTCCTAGTGAGAGAAGGATTAGTATAGTTGAAATGGTTAGTAATGGTGATTTGGTTGATGAGATAGCGATTGAGTTAATTTTTGTGGTGTTGTTTAAGTTGAGGAGGAGAAATAGTGATGAGGTTATGATAATATAAATGGTTAGATTAAGAAGGGTAAGATTAGGGGAAAAATGTAAAATAATGACTATTCAGCCGATATGGGCAATTGATGAGTATGCTAGAATTTTTCGTAGTTGTGTTTGGTTAAGACCCCCTCAACCACCGACAATAATTGATAGGATTCCTATTAATAATAGTAGTGTTGGGTTAAGAAGGGGGTAAAGTTGTAATAGGATTGCAAATGGTGCGAGTTTTTGTCATGTGGATAAGATAAGTCCTGTGAGCAGGTTAAGTCCTTGGAGGACTTCTGGTAATCAGAAGTGTAGTGGTGCTAGGCCGATTTTTAATGCTAGGGCGATAGAGAGAAGTATGGCAGAGGTTGGGTTTATAATTTCAGTAATATTTCATTGGCCTGTAAGTCAGGCGTTTATAGTTCCAGCAAATAATAGTAGGGCGGAGGCAGTGGCTTGTGTGAGGAAGTATTTTGTGGTTGCTTCAGTTGCTCGTGGGTGATGTTGGTAGATTATAAGGGGAATAATAGCTATTGTATTAATTTCTAGGCCCACTCAGATTAATAGTCAGTGTGATGCAATAAATGTTATTATGGTACCTAATCCTAGGCTAATTAGTGTAATGAAGAGAATTAGGGGGTTCATTAGTAGAGGAAGGATTTTAACCAACATGTTTGGGGTATGGGCCCAAAAGCTTGAATTAGCTGACTTTACTTAGGAAGTAGTATAATTGGAAGTACTAAGAGTTTTGATCTCTTAGGTATAGGTTCGAATCCTGTTTTTCTAGAAGAGGAAGAGGAATGGCTTTAACATTCATTATCCACTCTATCAAAGTGGCCCTTTAGTTCAGGCACTTTTCCTTTTAGGCTATTGGTGGCAGGCTGGCAGTAGCGATAGGTAGAGTGATATGTCATAAGATTATAGCTAGTGTTATTGGTAAGAAGTTTTTTCAAACAAGATGTATAAGTTGGTCATATCGGAATCGAGGGTAAGAGGCTCGAATTCATAGAAATAAGAGGGTTAATAGGGTTGCTTTAAGTATAAGGTTGAGGGTAGTTAGTTGTGGAAGATGGGGGTTATAGGATGTCCCTAGAAAGAGGATAGTGGAAAGGGTATTTATTAGTAGAATATTAGTATATTCTGCTAAGAAAAAGAGAGCAAAAGAACCACCTGCATATTCGATATTAAAACCTGATACTAATTCGGATTCACCTTCTGTAAGGTCGAATGGAGCTCGATTAGTTTCTGCTAGTGTTGAGATATATCATATTATGGCTAGAGGTCATGCAGGGATAATTAGTCAGATAGTTTCTTGGGTTAGGTTAAATGTATAAAGTGTGAAACCGCCTACAAAGATGATAAGTGCTAGAAGAATTAAGGCAAGTGTTACTTCATAGGAGATGGTTTGTGCAACTGCACGGAGGGCTCCTATGAGGGCATATTTCGAGTTGGAGGCTCAACCAGAGCCTAGAATTGTATAGACTGTTAAGCTTGAGATAGCTAGAATAAAGAGTAGGCTTAGGTTTAGATTGAGAATTGGATGTGGAAGGGGTAGTGGTATTCATATTAGTAGAGCAAGGGTTAGAGCAGTAGTAGGGGTAACTAGGAATAGGAATTGGGAGGAGAAGGAAGGTCGTACTGGTTCTTTGGTGAATAATTTTAATCCATCAGCGATAGGTTGAAGAAGACCATAGGGACCAACTACATTTGGACCTTTACGGAATTGCATATAACCTAGGATCTTTCGTTCAACTAGAGTCAGAAAGGCTGTAGCTAAGAGGATTGGAATAATAAAGGTTAAGGGATTAATAATATAAAGGAGAGTAAAGTTTATCATAGTTAAGGAGAGGAGTTGAACCTCTGGGTCAAAGGGCTTAGATCTTTTGCATTTACCAGGCTCTGCCACCTTAACAAACCATTATCTTTGGTTATAGGATGGTAACCTTTTCCTATTTGAGTTGGTTTCAATAGGTAGGAATAAAGCATACCGATAGGCATGGGCTTTATTTTTCCGGTCCTTTCGTACTGGGAAGAATTCCGTCATAGATAGAAACTGACCTGGATTTCTCCGGTCTGAACTCAGATCACGTAGGACTGTTAATCGTTGAACAAACGAACCCTTAATAGCGGCTACACCATTAGGATGTCCTGATCCAACATCGAGGTCGTAAACCCTTTCGGCGATGGGGGCTCTAGGAAAGGATTGCGCTGTTATCCCTAGGGTAACTTGGTTCATTGATCAGGAAGGTTCCTGGGTCATTGTTCGTTAGATTTTCTATTAATTAGAATTGTAATTCTAATTTTTGAGTGATATCTCACACATTCGATAAGGGGGTTTTGTTTTTCCCCTTGGTCGCCCCAACCGAAAACAAGTTAAGTTAGGGGTTAATTTATGTTTATACCCGGGGGAGATTTAGTATTTTAAAAACTTAACTTAAGTGTTTGAAGCTCCATAGGGTCTTCTCGTCTTATGGTTTTATTCTCGTCTCTGCACGAGAAGGTCAATTTCATTGATTGGAAAATAGAGACAGATAAACTCTCGTGATGCCTTTCATACGGGACTTCAATTAAAAGACAAGTGATTACGCTACCTTCGCACGGTCAAGATACCGCGGCCGTTAAAAAAATCACAGGGCAGGCGGGACCTCTTATACATGTTAGGCAAGAGGCGATGTTTTTGGTAAACAGGCGGAGTTTGTGTTTGCCGAGTTCCTTTATTTTCTTTAAATCTTTCCTATTTAACACTCCTGTGTAGGGTCAACGATGGTTAATATGGGGTTTTCTTGTTAGTCTAGTTTATATTATGAGGGCCTCAGTTTGGCGTCGGTTAATTATCAGTGATTTAATTCTTTCTGGCTTACACTTGTGTTGTAGGAGGGGGTTAGCCCCTTATTACTCATTCTAGCATAATTTCTTTTATATTTGATAAAATAATCCAATAGGGTTTGAGGGGGTTTTGAGTAGTTATTGGGATTGGTTGGTGTGTCTTTGGGCTTGAGCTATGACGCTTGCTTTACAGGTGGCTGCTTTTAGGCCTACTGAGGAATAAACCTTGGAAGTTATAATCATTACCCTCCTTTAAAAGTTGTTTCTTAGTTCAAAAAAGTTGTACCTTTTTTGAATAACTATTAATTATTACAATCAAGTTTATTAAAAGGATTTTTTATTACTTGATTGAAAGATTAATGCAGAACTTAGGTTCTTTTCTTGGATAACCAGCTATCACCAAACTCGGTAGGCTTATCACCGCTACTTGGGAGTCTTCCCCCTCTTTTGCCACAGAGGTGGGTTGGCTCTGACTGCTGCTCCGAAGTAGCTCGTTTGGTTTCGGGAAGTTAGACTAAAAGGCCTTTTTGTCTAATTGTTCTTGCTAGATCATGATGCAAAAGGTACGAGGACAAGTCTCTGCTTTTTTGTACTTTGGTGATTTATTTCATTTCTTTTTCAACTTTCCCTCACGGTACTATTTCTATAGCTCAAAGGTTCTGTTCTATCGCCTATACTGGGAAGAATAAAATGTTTTAATATTAGATGGAAGATGTTTAGGTAAGGTTAATAATGGTGGGTTATGAACTTGTTTTGGCTAGTTTTAGGGTTCAAAATGACTCGAATTGCACGGGTGTTTCCTCGGTGTAAGGGAGGTGCTTTACTATTTTAGCTACATTTTGGTTAATCCAAGTGCACTTTCCAGTACACTTACCATGTTACGACTTGCCTCCTCTTATGGTAAAGTTTTTTTATGTAAGATTAGGAGTAATTTTTGAGGAGAGTGACGGGCGGTGTGTGCGCGCTCCAGAGCCGGTTTCAGTATAATGTTCTAAAGTTTACTTACTGCTAAATCCACCTTTAAGAAGTTTTTCATATTTCTGTTCGTGTACTCTAAAGAGAGAATGTAGCCCATTTCTTTCCACTTCATTCGCTACACCTCGACCTGACGTATTGAGGGGGAAAAGGTCATTATGCTTACTGTTATGCCTTCATAGGGTAAGCTGACGACGGCGGTATATAGGCTGGGAGGGCAAGAAGTGGTGAGGTCGAACGCGGATTATCGGTTATAGAACAGGCTCCTCTAGGTGGGTTTGGAGCACCGCCAAGTCCTTTGGATTTTAAGCTAGCGCTTGTAGTATTCGGGCGGGTATTAAGGTAAGATTAATTTAGCAATGTTTATGGTTAAGCATAGTAGGGTATCTAATCCTAGTTTGGGTCTTAACTGTCGTGAGGTCAAAAGTTCTGTCTTATATAAAGTTACTTTCGTGAGTGATAGTTCCAGTCATAATAGCATATGACAGCTTGATGGGGTCTCAACTTTATTTTTGGTAAGATGGTTTCTAATCACCCTTAACGCCGTAGGATATTAATTTGTGTCACTCGTATAACCGCGGTGGCTGGCACGAGATTGACCAACACTTAAAACCTTGACTGATTCAAGCTTACACTTATGATACAATGTTTGTCACTGCTGAGTTCCCTTGTGGGTGTGGCTGAGCGGGATGTTATGGGCTATTTATTGATAAAATGTGCCTGATATCAGCTCCTAATTAGATTATTTGGGCTAATTGGGGCTTTCTCACCGGGATGCTGAGACTTGCATGTGTAAGTCAGGTTAAAACTAATATTGAGGCCAGGACCAAACCTTCATGCCCGTGAAAAAGGTTAATTTTTATCTTGGCATCTTCAGTGCCATGCTTTAGATTTAAGCTACACTAGC